TAAGATCGCTCCTGGCTTTAGGATTTTTACTAGTTAGTCCCGGTAAAGCCCCCAGACGGCGTATTTTTTTGAAACGAGGCCCTCGGTAACGTGCCATAAAAACTCCTTGTTTTCCTTATTTTTTTTTGTTGAATTTTCAGAAACCTAAATTAAAACTGAACTAAATTGAACTAACGGATCAATAACTATGATATATAAATAAATATGATAAATGAAGGAAAATCTACTGAAATAGTAGACTACAAATAATTAGGAGATGGATTGTATCCATATCCGGACATTATTATATATATACCAAAAATGTATATAGAAAAAATATATACCAATAATATATATAGAAAGCAAAGGGGTCCTTTTGTTGTTCTTGCTTTGTTCTGCAGAGATTTAACCACTCTAAGTTTTGTTCATAATTAGGAGTTCTTACCACATAAGAATCGTTCACACTTGGAAAAAAGGGAAAAGCATCCAAATCAATATTCTTTGATTTCAAAAAAACAGTTTTAATCGTGTAAAAAATCAAACAAATAGAGAAAAGCCAGCTATCGGAGTCGAACCGATGACCATCGCATTACAAATGCGATGCTCTAACCTCTGAGCTAAGCGGGCTCACATAACAGAAATTGTACATGCATAGGAATTTAATAAACTAATGGAATCTTGGTTATTAACTTTTTCTTCTTTTTTTTTTTTCGATATTCATATTAATTAATTCATATTAATTATGAATAAAGAAAAAAAAAAAGAATCGATCCTTCAAGTATTAAAAATTGCACGAGAAAAAATGAGAGTAAGAGAAGTATATATAATAAATGTGTTCTATATACATCTATATTGAATTGCGGATAGAGAAATGATAGAATCCTTTCTGATTAGACTAAATAAGGGTCTCTGCTAGAGATGAAAGAAGATAGACAAAAAATAAAAAAAGGCTTTTTATAGGAATCACTATCTAATGACTTCAACAGTTCCAGTAGAATACAAATGAAAAAGGGGGATAATAATAAGATCTTAATCTCAAAGCAAAAAAGGGGATATGGCGAAATTGGTAGACGCTACGGACTTAATTGGATTGAGCCTTGGTATGGAAACTTACTAAGTGATAACTTTCAAATTCAGAGAAACCCTGGAATTAAAAATGGGCAATCCTGAGCCAAATCCTGTTTTCCGAAAACAAAAAAAGTTTCATAAAGACAGAAAAAAAAGGAAGGATAGGTGCAGAGACTCAATGGAAGCTGTTCTAATAAATGAGGTTGACTGCGTTGCATTAGTAAAGTAAACCTTCTGTCAAAACCCCAGAAAGGATAAAGAAAGGAAAGTATAACCATATATACATAGTACTAAAATACTATCTCAAATGATTAATAGGGCCGTGAATCCATAATCCATATTCATATTTTTTTTATCTTTAATCCATTCCATTTTTTTTTTTATCTTTAATTTCTTTTTTATCTTTATATTCTTTATATTTTTTATCTTTATATATTTTATATATTCTATATTTTATATATATAAATATATAAAAAAAATAATTGACTTGATTCCAAATTGAGGAAAGGATTGAATATTAATTCATCAAACCATTCACTTCATAGTCTGATAGATAACTGACTAATCGGACGAGAATAAAGATAGAGTCCCATTCTACCTGTCAATATCGACAACAAGGCAATTTATAGTAAGAGGAAAATCCGTCGACTTTAGAAATCGTGAGGGTTCAAGTCCCTCTATCCCCAAAAAAGGACGGCTCGGCTCCTTAATTCTTTTTATCCCATTCTCTCTTTTAGTTAACGGTTCAAATTTCGTTATCTTTCTCATTCATTCCATTCTTTGACAAACATATTTGGGCTGTATTTTTTTTTTACAAATCTATAGATATCATACACCTACAAATGCCCATCTTTGAGCAAAACAATAAATTCCAATTCATTGGAAATTGGAATGATTAACAATCCAAATCATTAGTCGAATTGAAATTTACGAAGTTCTTTTTTTTTTAAGATACAAAAAATTTCAGGTCTGGATAAGCCTTTAGAATATTTTTTCGTCTTTTTAAAATTTACTTGTTTATGTTTAATTCACATAGGCCAAAATTTTTTACTAAAATTTAGTAAAATGAGTAAGACGACGTGACTAAAATGGTTGGGTAAAACGGTCGGGATAGCTCAGTTGGTAGAGCAGAGGACTGAAAATCCTCGTGTCACCAGTTCAAATCTGGTTCCTGGCACATGATTAATTTGTGTATTAAGTATCCATTCTACAATTTAATGAAATTTCGATCTGATATAGATCAACATAGATATTCAGTAATGGTATGGACCATACATGATATATACTTAACTTATCCATCTAGATATATAGCCTTTCTAGATCTAGATGAATAAAGAGTTTTTATTATAAAAGTTTATGTTATAAAAAAACTATGTAAAAAAAATTCGATTATCTTTACTCGTCTTTTTTATTTTCATTTTATTTGTTCATAATGTGTCTCCTCTCGGTCAAA